AGTTTTAAAATTAAAAATCTTAGAATAAAATTCTTTATTAAATTTGCAGTTTAATTAAATAAGATTTTATAACGAAATGTATGATTACATCTATTGTAAATAAGGGGCACTGAACACTGATCACATTTAAAGGCCTGCCTAGATGTAACAAAGGGTCATCCTAGTTTAGCCACATCTAACAATTAATAAATTCGGAGTGAAAAATAGATGATCGCATCTAGCTCAAAATCACCATGATTTAAATCCGACAGTAATAAGTCAATTAAATCGTAGCATACCTTCCTTTTATATATCCAGATAACCGATAGACAGGAGTTTTGGAAAAAAAAATCAGACATAAATATTTGATTTTAATTTTTAAAATTTAAAGAAATTTTCAACTTGGCAGAGAAATGCAATAAATTTAGAATTTATTTATGAGTTTTAATTCAGTTGGAAGACTAATAGAGAATATCTCTTTTTTATATTTTCAAAATATATACTTATATAGTTAAAAAGTCTTAAATTATTGGAGCAATAATGAAAAAAGAAAAATATAAAATTGTAATTACTTGTCTTATAAAAACATAAGGAAATTCAATGGGCATTGCTCCTAAGAATGTTAAGATAATAAAAATATTAATGAAGATTCAATAAAGAAATTTATTTTTTAGACTGAAATAAAATGAAGATATTTTATTTTTTATAGTAAATGAGAATGAAATAATAATTAAAATTGATATTAATAAGGCTACGACTCCACCCAGTTTATTAGGAATTGAGCGTAAAATTGCATAAGCAAATAAAAAATATCATTCTGGTTGAATATGTGGAGGAGTAATTATAGGGTTTGCTATATTAAAATTTTCTGCATCTATTAAAATGTATGGGTATTCAAAAACAATAATAGAAAATAATATTAAAACTAATAATACACCTATAATGTCTTTAATTGTAAAATATGAATGAAATGGAATTTTATCAATATTTAATGAAATTCCTAATGGATTGGATGAACCCTTTTCATGAATTAGTATAATATGAATTATTACCATAACTCTTAAAATGAAAGGTAAAATAAAATGTAAAGAAAAAAATCGAATTAAAGTGTTATTATCAACTGAAAATCCTCCTCAAATTCAATATGTGATTATTTGGCCAAAATAAGGAATGGCAGAAATTAAGTTTGTAATTACAGTTGCTCCTCAAAATGATATTTGACCTCAAGGGAGGATATAACCTAAAAATGCTGTAGCTATTAAAGTTAATACAATTAAAACACCTGATAATCATACTTTAATGAAATGAAAAGAGGAATAATATAGGCCTCGGGCAATGTGAATATATACAAAAATAAAAAATATTGAAGCACCATTTGCATGAATTGATCGAATTATTCATCCATAATTAACATCTCGTTGAATATGAGAAATTATTGAAAATGCAGTAGAAATGTCACTAGAAAAGTTTATTGCTAAAAATAATCCAGATATAATTTGAATTGCTAAACATATTCCTAATAAAGATCCAAAATTTCATATATAGGAAATATTTGATGGAGTTGGAAGATTTTTTATAGAATTTACAAGTTTAAATACCATAAGTTATTTTTATTGGAGTTATATTTGAATTAGTTAATTTTAATACAATAAATAAAGTAATAATTAAATAAATTATTATTAATATTACTAAATTTATAAATCCACTGAAATATATTTTATTAAGAATTTCATTCTTAACATTTTCCATATTTAATTCCCATTTTATGAAAATAAAAAAAAATGGTAATCTAGAAAATATTATTCAATTTAATGAAATTTTATTGTTTGGCCTTAATCTTACTATATATATAAAGATAATTAATATACCACCTAAAATTAACAAAGTTATAATTAATGATACCAAAGAAAATTGGCAAAAAAAATAAAATATTAATGCTATATATAAAGTTAATAATATAATGGATATAAGTATTATAATAGGATGAATTATTATTATAAAAAAAATTGATATAATTATAATTATTGAAATTTTCAGAAAATAATATATTCAAGTATATAAATTTTGGAGATTTAAAGAGAGTAATCTTTTCTGATGTTAAAAGGATGACCATATTTGGTTTACAAAACCAATATTTTCAATTAAATTATTTTAACTAATGATAAGAATAACCTTTTTTATTTATTTTATTGGAGTATTTTCTTTCATTATAAATCGATTTCATTTAATATTATTGCTAATAAGAATTGAATTTATATATTTATCTCTTATAGTTATCTTTTTTTTAAATTCTTTAATAACAAATATGATTAATGTATTTGTTTTTTTAACAGCAATTGTTTGTGAAGCATCAATTGGGTTAAGTCTTCTAGTAATAATTAGATTTTATTATGGGAATGAATTAACTAAATCATTTAATTTAATTAAATGTTAAAATTAATTATTTTAAGAGTTATAATTTTATGTTTATTTATGTGGATAAATCAATACCAAACAATAATTAGAATTATTTTTATATTTTATGTATCATTTTTATTTTATTTCAACAATATTAGAATTATTTCAATATTTTTTGGTATTGATTTAATAAGATTAATATTGATTTTGTTAACAATTTGAATTACATTTTTAATATTTTTAGCAAGAACATCATTTAAAGTAAGAAGAAATAAAATATTTAATTTTTACTTAAATTTTATAATATTATTGTTAATTTTATGTTTTAGAGTAAATAATTTGTTATTTTTTTATTTTTTTTTTGAGTCAGTATTATTCCCTATTGTAATAATTATTTTTGGATGAGGAACCCAGCCTGAACGCCTTCAGGCTGGGTTCTATATACTAATATATACCCTTTTTGGGTCATTACCACTTTTAATTATAATTTTAATTTTTAAGTCAAATTCTTTAATGTATATGTTTCTTGATTACAATTATACAAAAATGGGAATACTTTTTATTTTAATAATATTTGGGTTTTTAGTTAAAATCCCAGTATTTTTTTTTCATCTTTGGTTACCTAAAGCCCATGTTGAAGCTCCAATTTCTGGTTCTATAATTTTAGCTGGGATTTTATTAAAATTAGGAATTTATGGAATCTATCGATTTAAAAGTTTTTTCTTTTTTGACTTATTGAGATTAAATTACTTATTAATAGTAATATCTTTGTGAGGGAGAGTTATAGTGAGAATTTATTGTTTATTTCAAATTGATATTAAATCATTAATTGCATATTCTTCTGTTTGTCATATAGGGGTTGTTTTTTCTGGGACTGTAAATTTTTTATTTTTGGGGTCATATGGTTCATTATTGTTAATAATCGGGCATGGTTTATGTAGATCAGGATTATTTTGTTTAGCTAATTTAATTTATGAACGATTTTTTACTCGTTCTATTATTATAATTAAGGGTTTAATAAAAATTTTTCCCTCATTAACATTATTTTGATTTTTATTTTCAATTGTTAATATATCAGCTCCTTTAACTATAAATTTAATGGGAGAATTATTATTATGCATTGGAATATTAAAATGAAGATTAATTTTTTCTTTTCCTATTATAATTTTAATTTTTATAAGAGCATGTTATTCTATATTTATATACAGATATCTAAACCATGGAAATGGTTGATTAATATGAAGATCTAAATTAATTTCTATTCGAGAATATAATTTAATAATTTTTCATTTTATTCCAATAGCTGTTTGATTTTTAAAAATGAATTTCTTTTTAAAATGAATTTGTTTAATTAGTTTAAATTTTTAAAATAATAAATTGTGGATTTATAGATATATTATATTAAACAATTTTTATTAAATGGAGAATAATATTGTTGATTTCAAGTCTTACATTTTTTTTTTTGTTTCTATTAAATATTTTTTTTAAAAGATTTGTAATTATTGAATACACAATTTGCTGATTATTTAGAATTGATTTAAAATTGTACTTTTTATTTGACTGGGTCAGAAATATATTTATTAGAATTGTATTGATAATTTCTAGAATAGTTATTTTATATAGATCAAGATATATAAATCATGATAAAAATAAAAATTGTTTTTGTGTTATTGTTTTATTATTTGTTTTATCAATAATTTTATTAATTTTAATACCAAATATATTAATAATTATCTTAGGCTGAGATGGGTTAGGGTTAGTTTCTTATTGTTTAGTAATTTTTTACCAAAGATCAAATTCTTATAATTCAGGAATAATAACTATTATTAGAAACCGAGTGGGGGATGTAATGATTATTATATCTTTAATTTTCATTTTTAATTTTGGGACTTTAGATTTTATTTCGTTTAAAGAAATAGAATATTTATTAGGAGTGTTAATTATTGTAGCTGGAATAACTAAAAGAGCACAAATTCCCTTTTCTGCTTGACTACCAGCAGCAATGGCTGCTCCAACTCCAGTTTCTTCTTTAGTTCATTCATCTACTTTAGTTACTGCTGGAGTTTATTTGATAATTCGTTTTAATTTCTTATTTAATACAAATTTAAATTCATTATTTTTATTAAAAATTTCATTAATTACTATATTAATGTCAGGAATTAATGCTTTTTTTGAAAATGATTTTAAAAAAATTATTGCATTTTCTACTCTTAGTCAATTATCAATAATAATAATTATTGTTTCCCTAAATATGTTTGAATTAGCATTTTTTCATTTAGTAATACATGCTATTTTTAAATCGATGTTATTTTTATGTGCCGGGTTAATTATTCATTATATAAATGGAATTCAAGATATTCGAATATTAAGAAATTTTTTTAAAAATAGTCCAATAATTATAAGTTGTATATTAATTTCAATTCTTTCTTTAATAGGATTTCCATTTATTGGAGGATTTTATTCAAAAGATTTAATTTTAGAATTTTTTTTATTTAAAATTAATAATATAATTTTACTAGCTTTATTTTTTTTAAGAGTAATATTTACTTTTTTATATTGTATTCGATTATTGTATACAATGGCATTAAAAGGAACATTATATGTAAACTTTTATAAAATGGAATTTGATAAAAATTTAATTTTTCCTATTTTCATTCTTACTTTATTTTTATTAATTTCTGGAAATTTTTTACTTTGGATTTTAAATGTTAATAATAAAATTATTTTTATTGGAGTATTTTCTAAATTAATTAGCATTTCATGTATATTATTAATAATTTATTTATCATTATTTTTAATAAAAATAGTTTTAAAATCAAATTTAAATATGGAATTTTTTTATAAAATATGGTTTATGTCTTCTTTAACTAGTTTGATTTTTTTATTAAATAATAATAAAATACTAAAGATAACAATAATGGATTGAAAATGGATAGAAATGTTAGGACCTTCTGGGGTGAAGAATGAATTAATTAAATTATCGATGTTTAGACAATGAATTAATATCTTAAATTTTAATAAAATTTTAATTTTAATTTTATTAATATTAATTATAATTTTATAAAATTTTTGTATCTTTATAGTTTATTTAAAATATTACACTGAAAATGTAAAGAAAATTTTTTTAAAGATATAAAATTAATCTTTAGTGTAAAAGCACGAAAAATTTTGATTTTTTAAGTAATAATTAAATTTTATTAAGATTAATAGTAAAAGTATAAAATACATAATTTATCCTATCAAGATAACCCTTTAATTTCAGGCATTTTACTTATTGCAATGTATGATTACATCTATTGTAAATAAGGGGCACTGAACACTGATCACATTTAAAGGTCTGCCTAGATGTAACAAAGGGTCATCCTAGTTTAGCCACATCTAACAATTAATAAATTCGGAGTGAAAAATAGATGATCGCATCTAGCTCAAAATCACCATGATTTAAATCCGACAGTAATAAGTCAATTAAATCGTAGCATACCTTCCTTTTATATATCCAGATAACCGATAGACAGGAGTTTTGGAAAAATATTTTTCCAAAACTCTATAAGTCTTTTTTTTTTTAATTGATGATTTCAATAATTAAATTTGGTTAACAAGAAAAATTAACTCTAAATTCTTTATAATTTTTTCTAGAATAAAAAAATTAGAAGATAAATTTTATTTAATAATAAATAATTATTGAGATTTAGAGTGATCTCTAGTTAATTTTGTGCCAGCAACAGCGGTTATACAAAAAGAGACTTTTTAATTTAAAAATTTAATTATTTAAATTTCAAATTTTTAATTAAAAATAAGGTGAAATTTATTTTTTTTTTTAAAAACTTAAAAAATAAAAATTCTTATATAAACTAGGATTAGATACCCTATTATTTAGATCAAAAATATTGTTAGTATATAAATATTATGAAAACAAAAAATTATGGCGGTATTTTAAGCTTTTCAGAGGAATTTGCTCTTTAATGGATAAAACACCTAAATCTTACTAAAATTGGTTAAGCAGTTTGTATACCACTATTTAAGAAATAACTTATAATTATTTCTGAAATTTATTTAATAAAAAAAGTTAAGTCAAGGTGCAGCAAAAATTTTAGAGTGAAGTGAATTACATTTCTTTTGAGAAAATTTTAAATGAAAATTAATTTTTAGGATTTGATAGTAAAATTTCAATATAAAGGAAGTTTGAATTAAGCTCTAAAATATGTACATATCGCCCGTCGCTCTTTATTAAAGATAAGTCGTAACAAAGTTAAAGTACTGGAAAGTGCTTTAAAAATGAAATCATTAGATATTTCACTTACAATGAAAATTTGTTTTTTAACCATTTTTTTTAATTAAAATTATTTTTAAATTATTTTTAAATTAATTTAAAATATTATATAAATACATCTAATTAAATAATTAAACTGAAAGGGAATTGTTTTTTTTATTTAATAGTAAATTTTTGTACCTTTGGCATAAGGGATTTTTAAAATAAAATAAAAATTTATTTTTTTCGAAATCCACTGATCTATCAAGTTTATAATTATATAATATATTACAAAATATTATATAAAAACTTTCTAGAAGTGAAATTCTTTTCAAAGTTGGGGATATCTAATTTTAATTAAAAAACCAAAAGTAAGCTTATAAATTAATTATATTATATAATATTATAAGTAAATATTTAAGGGATAAGCTTTAAATAAAATTTATTTAAATTTAAGTTTTAATTTAAATAAGAAATAAAATTTTTCTCATAGTGTTATAAATAATTATATTTTTTATAATTTAAAAAAATAATTTTTTTATAAAATATATAAAATTATATATATATTTAAAAATGAAAATATTAGTAAAATATTTATTTTAATTAAAATTTTAATATTTATAAAAAATAAAATATAATAAATAAATTTAAAAAACTCGGCAAAAATTTTTTTTGACTGTTTATTAAAAACAATGTATTTAGATTTTAATAATTAAATATAAATCCTGCTCAATGAATATTAAATTGCTGTAGTATTTTGACTATACAAAGGTATTGTAATAAGGCTTTAATTGAGCGCTAAGAGAATGGATTTTCAAGAAAATTCTTTTTTAAATTTAAAAATTGAAGTTATTTTTATTTGTGAAGAAACAAGAATAAAAATTAAAGACAAGAAGACCCTATGAATTTTTTTTAAAACACAATTATAATATTAATTGTGTTTTAATTAATTGGGGCGATTAAAAAAAATTATAAACTTTTTATAAAAATAAAATGATCCACAAATTGTGATTTTATGAAATAAATACTCTAGGGATAACAGCGTAATAATTTTAGATAGATCATATAGAAAAAATAGTTTGCGACCTCGATGTTGGATTAGGATACTTTTTTAATGAAGAAGTTAAAAAAAGAAGTTTGTTCAACTTTTAATATCCTACATGATCTGAGTTTAGACCGATGTGAATCAGGTTGGTTTCTATCTTAATTATAATTGAATTTTAATTAGTACGAAAGGAATTTTAAAATGAAAAATTTTTCATTAATTTAACAGTTTTTGCATCAATTTTTGGAATTATTAAAGTGACAGAAAAATGTGAGGAATTTAAGCTTCCTTTATGATTAATTTCCTTTAATAATTGTAAATTTATTAAATTTATTAATTTTTTTAATTTTATTGTTAATAGTTCTTCTTAGAGTAGCTTTTTTTACTCTTTTAGAACGAAAAATTTTAGGTTATTGCCATATTCGAAAGGGGCCTAATAAAGCTGGAATTTTAGGATTATTTCAACCATTTAGAGATGCAATTAAACTCTTCAGAAAAGAAATAAATTTTATATTTTACATAAACATTTTAATTCATATAATTTCTCCAATTTTAAGAATTATGCTTATAATAATAATCTGGTTAATTTTTGTGTTCAATAGAAATATAATTTATATGGAAATAAGATTTATTTATTTTTTATGCATTTCAAGGATAAGTGGTTATACAATTTTGTGAAGAGGGTGGTCTTCAAACTCTAAATACTCTCTTATTGGGGCATATCGAGGATTTGCACAAGTAATTTCGTATGAAGTAAGAATAGCTATAATAATTATCAGAATTTGTTTAATTAGACAAAGATACAGATTTAATTCTTTGCTAAAAATTCAAGAAAATTTTATAATAATTTTACCCCTATCATTTTTATTTTTATTATGAATATTAATTTGTCTGGCAGAAACAAATCGAAGGCCATTTGATTTAGCTGAAGGAGAGTCAGAATTAGTTTCCGGGTTTAATATTGAATATGGCTCATGATTATTTGCCTTAATTTTTATATCAGAATATGGGATAATTATGGCTATCAGTTTATTAACTAATTATATATTTTTTGGATTTAAATTTTTAAGAAATTTCATAATATTAATAATTATAATTATATTTATTCTCATTCGAGGGACTTATGTACGTTACCGTTATGATAAATTAATAATAATAGCTTGAAAAGTAATTCTTCCACAAACAATTTTTATTTTTTTTATTATATTTTTTTTTTTTTTTATCTTTAACAGTTTTTGCATCAATTTTTGGAATTATTTAATCTCAAAGAGAATTTAACAATGAAAATGTTAAGTGTTTAAATTACACTAATTAAAAATTAAAGATTAAATGAAAATTTCATTAATTTTAGGTTAGAAGCCTAAATAAATTAATCTTAATTTAAAATTTAATAGGAAAATCAATTAATTCATTAACAGTGAATTGCCTCTATTTTGGCTTCTATTAAAAACAGAATTAATCTAAGTTCAGGTCGAAACTGAATGCAATAAAATCGCTTTGTTTTTAGAAAAGGTTAATACAATTTCTAATTGCAAATTAGATTTTATTTAATTTTAAATACTTTTCTTATTATTATTTTAATCAATCAATTATTCCTAATTTTCATTCTAAAATTAGCCCTAGTATAATAATTAAGTTTACAAACAAAAAAGATGAAAATAAGTACAAATTAAGTCTTATTGATAAAGGGAAAGGTAAAATAATGACAATTTCTACATCAAAAATTAAAAATACAATGCCAATATAGAAAAATTTTAAAGAAAAAGGAACACGAGAAAAAGAAAATGGGTCAAATCCGCATTCAAATGGAGACATTTTTTCTTTATTATTTAAATTTACAAAATGAATATAAAAAAACATTAAAAAAATTAATAACGGAATAAGAACAATTATACAAATATATAAAAAAATTATTTAATTTTTAAAAAACTTTTTAATTGGAAATTAAACGTACTTTGTTTATACTAATTAAATTAATAAATTCATCAATATATAAATGTAAATAAGAATAATCATACAACATCAACAAAATGTCAATACCAAGCGGCAGCTTCAAATCCGAAAAAATGTTCAGAAGAAATTAATATATTTTTAATTCGTTGTATTGATACAATTAAAAAAATTGTTCCAATAATTACATGAATTCCATGAAAACCAGTAGTTAAAAAAAAAGTTGATCCAAAAATTCCATCTGAAATTGAAAATTGAGCTTGGAAATACTCAAAAAGTTGAAATAATGTAAATAAAAATCCTAAACCAATAGTAATTTTTAAAGACAATAAAGAATTGTTTATATTTCCTATTATAATTGCATGATGTGATCAAGTAACTGAAATACCTGAAGAAATTAAAATCGTAGAATTTAAAAGAGGAATTTCAAAAGGATTAAAAGGAAAAATATTTTTTGGAGGTCAAACTCTACCAATTTCAATATTAGGAGATAAACTTCTATGAAAAAATGCTCAAAAAAATGAAATGAAAAAAAAAATTTCAGATAAAATAAATAATAATATACCTATTTTTAAACCTTTTAATACCCAAACTGTATGGAATCCTTGATAAGATGCTTCTCGAGAAATATCTCGTCATCATTGAAATGATGATAAAATTAAAATAATTAAAGCAGTTAAAGATAAAAAATAATTATAATTGTTAAAATAGTTAATAAAGCCTAATGTTAAGCACAAAGCTGAAATAGATCTTGTTAAAGGTCAAGGGCTTTTTTCTACTAAATGAAATGGATGAAATATCATAAGTTAAACTTCATTAATATATAAGGAAATTAAAGTAACAAATACAAAACTTTGGATAATTGCAACAGCAGTTTCTAAAACAATTAATATAATTATAATAGGGATAGTAATAATAAATATAAAATTGTTTAATAATGCCAAAGAAGAAAGAAGATGAATAAGCAAATGGCCTCTAATTATATTTGCTATCAAACGAACAGATAAAGTAATAGGCCGAATTAGATTTCTAACAGATTCAATTAGAACCATAAAAGAGCTTAAAAAAATTGGAGACCCTAAAGGGACTAAATGAGTTATAAATTTATTAAATTTATTCATTAAACTAAAAATAATTAAACTTAATCAAAATGGAAAAGCAAAATATATGGTAAAGATTAAATGACTTGAAGCAGTAAACACATAAGGTAATAATCCTAAAAGATTTGAGAACAAAATACAAATAAAAATGGAAGTAAAAAATAAAATATTTTTTTTTTTAAAAATTTTTAAGTTGTTTATTATTTCTTGAAAAAATTTTCTTAAAAGAATTTTTCAAGAAATAATAAATAAAGAAGAAGAAATTCAATAAAATGATGGATAAATAATAATAAATAATATTATTGTCAACCAGTTTCATCTAAATCACGATGAAGTTGAAGGGTCAAAAATAGAGAATAAGTTATTTATCATTTAAAGGTAAAGTTTTTTTTTAATTTTAAATTATTGCTATTAAATCTTTTTACTGATTTTATAAAAAATGTTATTATTATAATTAAAGTTAATAAAATTAAAATTAAAATTGTAATTAATATTCAATTTATTGGGAAAATTTGAGGCATTTAAAAAACACTTTTAGTAATTAAAGAATGACATTCTTTTGTTATAAATTTAACTAGTTTTTTCATTGAAAGTATAAATACTATAGATTGGTTTAAGAGACCATTGCTTAAATTTTCAGCCATTCAATGTTTAATTAGAAATAAATTTAATAAAATTTTTTATTTTTACAATTTCCAATGAGATTGGTATAAATCTATGGTTTGCTCCACAAATTTCTGAGCATTGGCCGAAAAATATTCCAGGTCGTTTAGCAAATGAAAATGCTTGATTTAAACGACCTGGAATAGCATCTATTTTAATTCTTAAAGATGGCAATGATCACGAATGAATTACATCAGCTGATGTAATTAAAAATTTAATTGATGTATTAAATGGAATAGTTAAATTGTTATCTGTTTCTAAAAGCCGAAATGAATTTTTCATTATTTCTTGCTCCGGGATTATAAATGAATCAAATTCTTTATTAAAATCTGAATATTCATAAGATCAATATCATTGATGACCAATAATTTTAATAGATATTTGTGAGGAAAATAATTCATCTGTTAAATAAAGTAAATGTAAAGAGGGTATTGCAATAAAAATCAGAGTAATTGCTGGAATGATTGTTCAAATAATTTCAATTTCTTGTCCCTCTATTATTGAACGTCTTGTAAAATTGTTGATAATGATATTAGTAATTATGTAAATAGTAATAATAGTAATTATTAAAATAATTATTATTGAATGGTCATGGAAAAATCTTATTTGTTCTATAATTGGAGAATTTCTGTCAGGAAAAGAAATTAGTGATCATGTTATCATAAGTTAATTTTATTTTAAAATAATATTATTTTGGTTAAAAGTATGCTCTGATGGTGGAAAATTTAGTATTCACTCGATGGATGAGTTAGTAAATTGGGAAATAATATTTTTTTTTTTCTCAATTATTGATGATCAAATAATAAAAATTATTAAAATAGTTCCAATTAGTCTAATTACTGACCCAACAGATGAAATTATATTTCATTTTGAAAAAAAATCTGGATAATCAGAGTATCGTCGTGGTATACCTCTTAATCCTAAAAAGTGTTGAGGAAAAAAAGTTATGTTTACTCCAATGAAGGTAATTATAAATTGACTTTTTGTTAAAATTGAATTAAAATTTAGGCCGAAAAATAAAGGAAATCAATGAATAATAGCTCCTATGATTGCAAAAACTGCTCCTATAGAAAGAACATAATGGAAATGAGCAACTACATAATATGTATCATGAAGGATAATATCAATTGATGAATTAGCTAAGATAATTCCTGTTAATCCCCCTACGGTAAATAAAAAAACAAAGCCCAATGCCCATAAAATTGGTGTATTAAATTTTAATTTTGTTCCATGTAGAGTTGCTAATCAACTGAAAATTTTAATACCGGTTGGTACTGCAATAATTATTGTAGCTGAAGTAAAGTAAGCTCGTGTATCAATATCTATTCCTACTGTGAATATATGGTGTGCTCATACAATGAAACCTAATAAACCAATTGCTAATATTGCATAAATTATCCCAAGATTTCCAAAAGGTTCTTTTTTTCCGGTATGAAAACAAATAATTTGAGAAATTATACCAAAGCCAGGGAGAATTAAAATGTACACTTCAGGGTGTCCAAAAAATCAAAATAAATGTTGATATAAAATTGGATCCCCACCACCTGACGGATCAAAAAATGATGTATTAAAATTTCGATCTGTTAATAATATAGTAATTGCTCCAGCAAGAACAGGTAAAGATAATAAAAGTAAGATTGCGGTAATTAATACTGATCAAACAAATAATGGTATTCGTTCTAAAGTTATTCCTAAAGATCGTATATTAATAATAGTTGTAATAAAATTAATAGCACCTAGAATTGATGATGCCCCAGCTAAATGAAGGGAAAAAATTGCTATATCTACAGATGGGCCATAATGTGAAAGATTAGAAGATAATGGGGGATAAACAGTTCACCCCGTTCCTGCCCCTCTTTCAACTAATGATGAATTAATTAGTAAAAATAATGAAGGAGGTAGTAATCAAAATCTTATATTGTTTATACGTGGAAAAGCTATATCTGGAGCTCCTAATATTAGAGGAACTAATCAGTTTCCAAATCCCCCAATTATAATTGGTATTACTATAAAAAAAATTATGATAAATGCATGGGCAGTAACAATTACATTATAAATTTGATCATTTCCAATTAATGTTCCGGGTTGACCAAGTTCTATTCGAATTAAAATTCTTATACTTAATCCTAATATTCCTGATCATGCTCCAAAAATTAAATATATTGTTCCAATGTCTTTATGATTTGTTGAAAATATTCATCGCGGTAAAATGACTGAAATTTAGGTGATAAATTGTAAATTTATTTATGGATTAATAATCCTTTTACTAAGATTTATTAATAATAATTTTTACTTTGAAGGTAAATAGTTTTTTTAACTTAAAATCTTTATGTGATTGTGTTAATCATAATAAAAGTTATAGTAATTACCATTCTTAAAAATAAATTATTGTATACTTTATAAAAATTCAAATTATAATTTGAATTTTTATAAAGTAATAAAACTGGTGTAATTATTCGTAAATAAATGAAAATATTAATTAATGATGATAAAATTAAAATAATAATTCTTATAATTGAATATTTAATAATAATAATTAATGCTAAAAATTTAATTAAAAACCCAATAAAGGGAGGAATCCCTCCTAAGGATATTATTAAAATAATAATTCTAGTTTTATCATTATTTGTAATTTTTGATTTCATTAAGTCGTAAATTGAATTAATATTAAATTTTTTAAAAATTTTACAAATAGAAAAAATCATTAATGAATAAATAATTATATACAATAACCAAAAACTTCTAGAAGAAAATATAATAATAATTATTCAACTCAGGTGACTAATAGATGAAAAAATTATAATTTTTTTAAAAAGTTTTAAGTTATAAATTATAATAGATCTTAAAATTAAAGATAAAATTCTAATTCAAAAAGTAATCCCTCTTTTTATTTTATTTAAGATAAAAAGAGGGATTACTTTTTGAAAGGTTAAAATAATCATAAATGAATTATAATCTATTGTTTCTCTAATTGAGGTTAATCAAGAGTGAAACGGAATTATTGCTAGTTTAACTATTAATGATATATTAATTAAAGTTTCATTAATAATTAAATAATTTATTATTATTATAGATGATCCTATGAAAAATATAATTGATGAAAATGATTGAATAATATAATAAGAAATTATTCTATTACAATTTTGTATTTTATTTTGTTTTAAAATGGGAATAAATATTATTATGTTTATTTCTATTATAATCCAAAAAATGAATCAGCTGTTTGAAGAAATTGAAATAATAATAGTTAATATAATTATTCATTTTATTAAAATTTTAAAAAAAATTAATAAAGGAGTTAATCATTTTTGGGGTATGAACCCACTAGCTTATCTTAGCTTACTTTATT